TGTTACTAAGAAATTTAAAGCGAAAGAAACGGAAGAAAATAATGTAGGAACAATTTATGAAATTGAAAAGATTAAACAAGGATTCATCGAAGAAAATAAGGATCTAGATAAAATAAACGAAAAGGGAGAAATAAAAGTTAATGTAAAAGAAACAAAGGATGGATTTTACTTTTACGAATATTATAATTTGGATAACCATAAAGATAGTTTAAAACTTGTAAGACTGAAAGAAGAGAAGGTAAGGTGGATTAAAAACATTGAAAACGCTTTTGTCACTTTTTTTTTCGATTATACACGATGGAATCGTCCATTACGATATGTAAAGAATGATCAATTAGAAAATGCTCTACGGAATGAAATGGCACAATTTTTTTTTTTTTCATGTAAAAGTGATGGGAAAAAAATCATATCCTTCGCGTATCCACCCAGTTTATCAACTTTTTTTGAAATGACAAGACAAATAATTTTTTTGTATAGTATAAAAGAAGATCTTTATAATCTTAATTCTTGGATTTATACCAATGAAAAAAAAAAATTAAATTTGAACAATGAATTAATAAATCGAATTAAAATCCTAGAAAAAAATGGTGGATCAGATATGCTTGAAAAAAAAACAATATTGTGTGATGATCCAAATATAAAAAAATGTTGGCCAAAAGCATATGATCCTTGTTTTAACGGATCCTATCGAGGGATAAGAAAAAAATTACATTCATACGTGAGTAACAATTCTTATACAAATAGAAAAGATTTAGTAGAAATTTTTCTAATAAATAAGATTCATAATATGCTTCTTATTAATTTATTTAGAACCTACTATCAATATTTTTTAAATTCTGCAGAAGAAAAAGAAATTAATTTAGAATATCATGTTAAAGAGAAAAAAATGGGGAAGAATCAATCTATTATAATAGAGGAAATAAACAAAAAAGTGCCCCGATGGTCATATAAATTAACCGATGATTTGGCAGAGGAGGGAGAAAATGAAGAAGAATTTGTACAAGAAGATCGTGGAATTTATTCAAGAAGAGCCAAACGTGTAATAATTTATAACGCGAATGATCAAAACGAAGATCAAATAGAAGAGGTAGCTTTTATGCATTACTCTCAACAATCAGATTTTCGTCGCAATCTGATTAAAGGATCTATGCGTGCTCAAAGACGCAAAACACCTATTTGGGGACTTTTACAAATAAATGTGCATTCCCCGCTTTTTTTGGATAGACTAGACAAAACCTCCCTCTTTTCCTTTTTTGATATCAAGGAAGTAAAGAATTTTATTATAAGAAATTGGATCTGTAGAGAACAAGAATCGGAATTGAAAATTAAAAATTTTGCCAATAAAAATATAAAAAAAGAAAAGGAAAGCGAGCAAAATGAACTAATGTCGGAAATTTGGGATAATCTTATGTTTGCTTCAACAATCAGAACTTTAATTTTAATAGTTCAATCTTTTCTTAGAAAATACATTCTATTGCCTTCATTCATAATAATTAAAAATAGTTTTCGTATATTATTATTACAATATCCCGAATGGCACCAGGATTTCAAGAAATGGAATAGAGAAATACATATTAAATGCACTTATGATGGGGTTCAATTATCAGAAACAGAGTTTCCCCAAGATTGGTTAACAGAGGGTATTCAGATTAAAATTATACATCCTTTCTATATCAAACCTTGGCAAAAATATAAGGTACAATCTCATCATCGGGACCAACTGAAAAAAAAATATAAAAATAAAAATTTTTGTTTTCTAACAGTCTTTGGAATGGAAACGGAACTTCCTTTTGGTTCTCCTAGAAAACAACCCTCTTTTTGGGGACCAGTTTATAAAGAATTAAAAAAAAAAATTCTAAGAGTTATTCCATTTTTAAAGAAAACAAAATGGATCATCAAAGTAGTTCAAATTATAAAGCTCATGATGGAAAAAATGTATAAAATCAATCCAACTTTATTATTTGAAATGAATAAAGAAAAGGTATACGAACCTAACGTTAAAATAAATAATGGGATTATTTGCAAATCGTCCGTTCTAATTGGACCGGTGAATTGGTTAAATTATTCATTAATAGAAAGCAGAATGAAAACTATTTCTGATAAGACAAGGAAAATTAAAAATCAAATTGAACAAATCGCAAAATATAAACAAAAAAAAGAAGTTGTTTTAATTTATGATAATAAAGAATTAAAATTAAAAGGGCAAACTATTCGATTAATACGTCGATTAAACTACTTTTTAAAATATTTAATTGAAAAAATATACAAACTATATATAGATATATTATTATGCACTATTAACTTTTTTAAAAAAAGTGTACAATTATTCCTTAAATCAACAAAAAAAATACTTACGAAATCTATTTACAACAATCAAATAAATAGAGAAAAAGAAATAATGAATTTTACTTTTACTAATAAAAATACTATTAAAAAATTGTTTCAAAATACTGATAATAAGAATGAAAATTATACTATCGGTAAAAATTCATATTATATATCCCAAGCATATGTATTTTACAAATTGTCACAAACCCAATTATTTCATAAGTATAACTTAAGGCATATACTTCAGTATCAAAAAAACTCTTACCTTCTAAATAGTAAATTGAAAGACTATTGTACAATACACAGAATATTTCAATTTAATTCAATAGGAAATACAATATCTTTACATCATATGTATGTAATGAATGAATGGAAAAACTGGTTAAAAGGCCATTATCAATATGATCTATCAGAAGATAGAAAATATCACCGATTAGTGCGTCTAAATACAATTCATAAACGTTGTATGATTAAAAATAAGGAATCAATACAATTTTACAGATATAAAAAAAAACCATTTATTTCTTCAATGGAAAATAATGATAATGCAATAATTTCATTTAGTAATCAAAAAGTAAAATGGAAAAAAAATTACAGATATGATCTTCTATCATATAAATACATACACTACCCTCATTCATATATTTATGGATTAACATTAGAAAGAAATGACGGTACCTTAGAAATTCCATATTATTTAAATACATTGTTGCAACCTGAATCATTTCACGTATTTGTAGGTATACCAATCAGTAATGATTATGCAAATAAAGGGTATATCATTGATAAGAATCAAAATTTGAATAGAAAATATTTTGATTGTAGATTTCTTAAACTTTGGTTTATAAATAATATGAATAATTGGACCAATTCATTTATCGGCCATAAATATACTAAGACTAAAATTGATAATTTAGATGACTTTTATCCTATAATTTATCAAAAGATCAAAATATGTAACCAAAATCCCAACTTTTTGAATTACATAGGAATGGATCAAAATAAGTTATATGATACTATATCTAATCTAAAACCCTGGGTTTTACCAGAATTTGTACCACTTATGAATATATATAAAATTAAACCTTGGATCATTCCAATAAAATCACTCTTTTTCAATTTTTATATCAATGAAAATAGTAAAAATACAACTAAATTTCCTAAAAAAGAAGATCTTCAATTTGAAAATTACAAACAGGAAAAAGATTACAAAACATCAGAAATAAAAAAGGTTATTAAACAAGGTAATAAGAAGGAATTAGAATTGGATTCCTTTTTAATAAGATATTTTATTTTTCAATTTAAATGGACCAATTCCCTTATAATGGAAAATATAAGGGTATACTGCCTCCTACTTAGACTAATGAAAATAAAGGAAATTGCCATATCTTCAATTAGACGAGGTGAAATCAATCCAGAACAAATGTTGATTCAAAAAGAACTAGTTTTTTCAGAATTGATCAGAAGAGGAATATGGATTATTGAACCAATTTTTTTATCTATAATAAGGGATGGAAAGTTTATTATTTATCAAACTATAGATATAATTCAAACGAGTAATAAATATATAAAAAAAGCATATATTGATAAAAAGGAGGGAGAAAAATCTATAGGGGCTTGTTTAAAAAGAAAAAGGAATCTTAATGATTTTCTAATTCCTGAACATCTTCTATCTCCCGTACGACGGAGGGAATTTCGAATTCAAACTTGTTTCAATTCGAAAGATTTGGATATTATGAAGAAAAATCCAATATTTTGCAATGGAAAGAACATAAGAAACTGTTGGCAATTTTTGAATGAGGACAAGCGTTTTCATACAAATGGAACAATTCTATTAATTAAATTCAAATTGTTCCTTTGGCCAAATTATAGATTAGAAGATTTAGCTTGTATGAATCGCTATTGGTTTAATACCAATAACAGCAGTCGTTTCAGTATGTTAAGAATACGCATGTATTCACAACTTTAAATTCATGAATTCCAATGAAAATTTTAAAAGATCGTAGATCTTCTACTATCGCATGAGATCCTTGTGAATTTTATTTGAATCTCTTATTATTATATTATCCATTATCCTTGGTTTTTTTTTATTTTCGAATCAAAATTACGGAAATAAATCATTAAGGAAAAATGGGACCGTATCGGCGGCTACAATCCCCGATTTTATAACCTCACAATGCATGACGTTCTTAGGCTGTTCGTTACTCTGTTCTGGATGGTGAAGAAAGAGGTGTGAATCGATATTGGAATTGGGCAGTAAGAGGGATTATAGTGTAGAACAAAACAATTCTACGATATTTACTTTATGTCACACGTTGGGATTGGGATTACTTAGCTGCTATGTTCACAGAAACAAGAAAGAACGGTAAATGCAAATTGAAGGAATGGGCTGGAGTTATGAACTTCTTAGAATCATGGAATCGATTCGATCATCAGATTATAAGTTTATTACAGACCAGGCCGGATATAGGGTTCATTACATTCTATTTAGGATACTTATTTGGTTTTCTATTGAATCGAGAAGGGTATTTTATTTTACATCTTCTTGATTATAGAAGATATCGATTCCAATTTGATGTATGACTCGGTCCTATATGACATGACCGATCGATAGAAAGAGGTCCTATATCACATATCACACGGATAAATATTCCTATTCATGGAATACAATTCACTTTCAATAGTGAAATGGTAGGCACGCGGGGCTAAAAATCTAGCGCTCAATAAAAAAGGGCGCGGAGGTTATTGATATACCAAGTATCTTATCTATTTTTATTTTTGAAACCCACGATTCGTTATTGGAGCGGATAGCAACAACGTATTCTCCGATGGTTTTAATGAGTAGTTTGATGTAGCGAGTGATAGGCTCTTTCGCCGTAGGCAGTTATATCATCCACACATAGGGAATAGGTGAATAGTGATCGATTCCATGTTTCAATGAAAGAAACAAGTGTTTCCACGGCAACCGTACAATTTTGTTTCCATTCCACATGGGCACATCTATTTACGGCTAAGGAGGGGGAATCAGATGTTCATTTCATCCGGGAAAAGCCATCTCTTTCTCAACAATGCCCTTGTCATTTGATCCACTAGCCTTCCGTTAGATAGGAAAAGATTTGATAAATACTGATAACTCTCGTATAGAGCATTAGAACGAAAAGATCCATTAGATCTATTGTTTATAAACCATCTTTGGCGATGATCGAAGTGCTTTTCTTGCGTATTCTTAATGAACCAACGTTTATATATAGATGTGGGAGGTTCTGTTTGGGAAGCAAGTGACATCTCTTCATATGCAAAGAATGCTCGCCGTGAAAACACAGAGGCAAAGGGCTGATCGGAAAAAAATGAATCCGCAGGGTCCCAAATGAATTGGCTTGGTATAAAAAAACTTTGTTCTTTGGAAGATCCGTCTCGTGTCTGGTATTGCGCGGTTCCACTCTGCAATAACTCCGAATCATTCTCTTGAAGCTCATCCTCTTTATGATAAATCCGTTTGCACCCAGTCCAATAGCTAGGGCGCCATATTCTAGGAGCCCAAACTATGTGATTGAATAAATCCTCCATCTGTTGCGGATCGAGGGCCCCTTCTTCAACCTCCGATTCGTATTTTTCATATAGAAATCTCTGATCGACAATTTGCGTCATATCTAACGCTCCGCACCTTGGTTCGGACCGAAGAAGTAATGTCATGAGATTATTATCAAACTGACTGCAATCTTTTTCCGCCGGAGCGCCTTCTACTTCGAACAATAATAATAGCAATAAGCCATGAACTAGATAAGAAGAATCATTCTCAACGAATCCATAATAAGTGATCCGCTTATTTTCATTGGGTCTGTATGAAGACCAAAGATCTTGAGCGACCGATCCGGCCGAACAACTCAAAAGATAAAGAAGTATCGTGAATTTCTTCATGCTCGTTCCAAGTTCGAAGTACCATTTGTACAAATAAGAATCCCCTACCTGGCACAATTTCTTCTTCATGTAGATAGATATAGGATCTAGAGGGCAATTACTTAGAAGTACATTTTGTGCAACAGCCCTTCCTATCTGATAGAAAAGGATCCCATGATCCTGAACCCATCTTATCTGGGATCGAAAATCCCAAGTTTTTTTATGAATAGCCAATCTAATTGTATGAGTTTCTATAATGGATTTCTTCTGTGTAATACTGATCGATAAGGCCTCATTGATAAGTGTTATAAGATCTTGCGCATTTGAACCCATGGTTATGGGCCCGCCGAATCCGTTAGCACGGAACATCCTCTTTTCCAAACGAAATCCCCTAGTATATGAAAGAATGAAAAAGTGCTTTCGTTGTTGTGGAATAAGAAGCCTTCGTATCTTAATGCATGTATTTAATTTATTCGGAGCTATTAGAGCGGGATCTACTTTTTGGGGAATATGAGTCGAAGCAATAACAAGAATCTTTCCGGCGGAACATCTTTCACAATCCTTGGATAGAGAGTTGGATAAGTAATTCGACTCATTCACATGCAGATCATGAATGTTTGGAATCCATATTATGCAAGGGACCGTTGTTGCTTTTGCTAATTCAAATTGAAGGGTGATATCAAAGGTGATATCAAATCGGTCTCTTTTGGGCGTCATATACATAGTTAGCAGCTCCATATCAATATGGATATCGTCACTATCATCAATAGGATAACCCTTAGGTTTGTAATCCAGGAACTCGTTCGTAAATACCGTAATGAAAGGAACATAGGAGTTTGTCGCTAGGCATTTGACCAAACAGGATCGCCCAGTTCCTATAGAACCTATCACTAAAATACCTTTATAGGGGGATAGGGCTAAGCGGAGCGAAAAGGGTTTTCCATTAGTCGATGGGGAATGAAAACTATTAGTCCCGCACGAGGTTTGTGAAGAAGCAATTGTCTGATAATGAGCAAGGAATATCCGTCTTTCTGCTAAACAGGATTGATTAAACTCATAATTCATTAGATTCTTTTTATGAATGTCAACTAAGTATCGTAAGGAGATTGATCCCGGTTGTTCAATCATTTGATAACCAGAGTCATTTTTTGATAAATGATCACTATGAGTCAGATTCCATAGAATCTGATCAATCCTTCTTTCTGACGTTAAGGCGGAGAACTGAACCAAGAATTCTCTTTCTTCATCATCAATTAAATCACTGTTCGCTAACCAGAATTCTATTTCATAATCAACCCGATCACCATTCCCGTTTTTTTTTATGATCGATGAATAGATCTCTTTACTTGTACGACTGAGATGTCTCGTATTTATCGAGACGATGATTGGATTGATGGGATTTGGTAGGATACTTACAATATGGATGAGATTGATCTTCCAATATATCTTCTGAGAACATATTGATTTAACCCCCCCATAGGGGGGGCCGCCGCATATTTCTTCCAAAAAATATCCTAATCGTTCCAGAACAACCATCAATAGATTCTTTAACCAGAAAGAATTCAGTTCGGATAGTTCAGATGTAGGATACCTATCCAGAAGTTTTCGAAATTCCACCATGTATGATGGAATCATCAAAGATTTGATCTTTTCTAACTCTGTCTGTAACTCACTAGAGGCCCGGAAAACAACTAGAAGATGCATACGAACGAGATATCCGGCAACAAGAAGAAGGAAAAATATGGAATAGAGGAACTCCTGAACATTTATTGATCCCAAATGTGCCCATATCAATGGAACGTTATTTCGATGAATCCTCTCTTCAGACAAAATAAGATTCTGTAAACATTGACTCGAAATCTCACTGATAAGAGTAAGAGTCCATTGGGGAAGGCTTTTCTGAGGGATTGGCCGTGATACATCTGATCTATGCATCATATCATGAAAAATGGATACAAATTTTTGACTGCTACTTAGTATCGGCAATGGGTCCGAAAGGGTATCAAAAAGGGTAAGATGAAGATATCTGCAACCCGTTGAAGTAAGGAACCACGGCATGTACGTTTGGACCAGATTCCATTTGAATATATTGTAAAAAGCACTATCTCGTTGAAAGGTTCTACGCATCTGCCCTTTCTCAACGCATTTCTTAAGACGAATGCTCCGTTTTTTCCTCTTTCCGGATGGTAAAGGCTTATCAGAACATGGAGTCAAACCCTTGTTTGAATTGAAAGCGAGATACTGATGCAAGCGATTCCCTTCGGAATCAGAGAGATTCCTATCTGAAAGGGGCCGATTGACTATTTGTTCCTCTGTTATAGGTGTTGTAGAAATGTCTGCGATCGAGTAAATAGCTCTACGAACGAATGGATCGGATCGAATTGGAAAATGGAATGATTTGTACAAGTTATACGTTTCATCATGGAAATCCTTAGGTATGAAGATGTCAGATACCTGTGACTCAATTGGTGAAATAGCCTCTCTCTCCAAAAAAAGATCTTTTTTTTTATCGACGCACAAATAAAAGATTGGGTTGTGAATGGACAATATATTTAGGAATTGTCCATATGTAAGGTCATAATTATTGATACGGGTCTTTTCCACATCAAAGGGTAATCTTTTGTTGCAATAGAACCAGAAGTGAGGCGGATCATTCAAGAATCGAAGTCTATTTGCTTTATAAAAAGAAGATATCAATGAACTTCTATGAAAGGGTTTCACGGGATTCAACCAATTGTTTTGATCGTGGGATATCATGGAGAAACAGGAATTCGTGTTATCCAAGGATTTCTTTATAGTATGGAATTGGAATGAGTCAATCATCCGCTTTGGTATCTTTTTGAACAGAAATTTCTTCAAATGAACGATTTGAACACCTATCAATTCTAACAACTGATTGCAGAGTGGATCATTCGGATCATAGATGTGGATCTCGGACTTATGAATAGGGATATTCCTAATGCTCATTAAGAAAAAGGGAAGTGACTTGGACAAAAAGAAACGAAGTGACTGAGACAAATATTCTTTGTCGATAGCCTCGGACCGATCGATCAAATATTTATAAATACGCAATCGATCGAACACTACTTGCACTGCTTTAAAAGTATTCTTCTGTTCAGAAACGAAATGTTCCTGTAAATACTTACTACCGTTGGACCATTTGTATCTATATGCATCAGGATCCCGATTCACGGATCTCTCGGTTCGATAAATCATAGGATCAACCCATTTATTCGGACTATTTTTCCAATTTGATAGAGGCTGGTTGATCCTATCTTTCATTATAGTTATTTGATCCCTTTGAATTCCATATTCGGGATCGGATCGATTCAATACATTTCCATAGGTGCTACATCGATTAACTGCCTCCATTATGTCGTTGCTAGCAAATGCCATTTTAAGTTTGGGATCTTTCAAATCATTACCGTAAAAAGATTCATTCTCCTCACTGGAGTTGTTTGGATTCAACCCGTATGAATCGATATAAAAGGCAAATCCCCTATGGTATACCATATCCGGCGGCTCGGTTATTGATAGAGTGAATAGATCCGCCATTTTTGGTAATCTTTCCAAAAAAGACGCGCATTCCCCCTTGTTCCGGTCATGAAATAGATGAAAGAAAGAAAAGAACGTCTTTTTGTTAAAGAATGAAATCTTATTGGAACTGCCCATATCCGGGATGTGATACGGTTCCGGAGGATGAATCGAGACGGTATTCTGTAAATACGTAATTATTTTGAATATATCGACCATTTCCTTTTTTTCCCCTTGCCTGGAAGGGACAAAAGAAACATCTTGTTTTTTATTACAAAATTTCGAATCTATGGTGGACCTCTCAGTAGGATTCGAACCCAGATGAAGTTCTGACCATCTGTCAGAGAAAAAAGCAGGATTCCCAAGAACTTCTTCGATTTCTTCCGAAAGCAGATGATCATGCATCAGCTTCTCGATGGAGTAAGATCCAAGATCCGATTCTCTCTCTGTTCGTTCCGTTTGAAGAAAGGAAAGATCCCAAAGAATGGATCGCTCTTTTAGTTGCTGAATCTCTGTTTGATCGATAAATGCCTGATATTCTGAATTCTCAATTCTAACGGAATGATCAGAAGAGGATCCTTTCCATTGGTTAGAATCCGTTACTTGAACGGAGATAGATCTTGTGGGATCAGTAGGATCATATTTAATATTTGACAATACATTCCGTAGATCCTTGTTTACCAACCACACACCGTCTAACCAAATTCTCGAGACGTTCCTCAAAAAATACGACCAACTTTGGCGGAATTGCCACATATGAAATTTCGCACAAGTTTGCAAAGAAATACTCCGCTTGTTTCTCGAGAATAGATGGGAAATCTCATTGGATTGCATAGTTGTCCCGGTCCCTTGTTGTTTGAAGAAAGGAATCGGTATTTTTTCACGAAAAGCAGACATGAGATAACAAATAAAGTATTTCCCTAAGAGCAGCCCCGAATTCCTAGGAGAAAGACTAGGAAACAATTCCCAATCACGGTCCTTGCGGATCGGATCATCCGCCGTATAGGATAAAAAAAGAAACTCCTTCAGAGATTTGCTATCCTTTTCTTTGAATGAGATCTCAATTCCAGCTATGGTTTCATTCACTATCTGACAACCGTAATCCCTCTTTTTTCCGATCCGATTTCTCCACCACCGCGAACCGGTGGTAAATTCAGGCATGATACACCTTTTCTTTATTGGGATAACCCGAGCGCTCGCTTGCAGATCATAAATATTTTTCCGATGCAGGAGCGAAACAATCGACCTATTTGTATTGGAAGACCAAAAAGATTCTTCCAATGTATCATTTCTGGGTCCAATGGAATTCATAGGTATAGGAAGAAGCCCCATCAGATATATATTTTTTCTTTCGACCATCCTTTGATTGTGAATACGAGATAGAAGGACCGCTACTACAAGCAGCGCTGCACCTTTGATCGTGAAATTTATTGCACCTTGTGAATCACGTGAAAGCATGATACTCCAAATTCGGGGGTCAAAGAGTTTCATAAAACGTTCTTGGTGGAAAAAAATGTGAGTAAAAGATACCGCTGAATCAAATTTGCTCCATGAATCTAATAAATAGTTATAATTCTTGGTCTCTATCAATTCGAATATCCAGGATTTGTATTGATGTTTTTTCATTGATTCCTCCTTCAGATTTCAATTGTAATTTGTACGGGGATTCCCGTTAAGCATCCGTGGCTGAATGGTTAAAGCGCCCAACTCATAATTGGCAAATTCGTAGGTTCAATTCCTGCTGGATGCACACCGCGAAATTGGCTCTCGATCAATGGAATCCCATCATCCATACATAACAAATCAGGTATATTCATACCATAACATATGGGCAGATAAGAACTAGAATTCGAATTGATACTGGAACTCATAGGAAGAAGATGGATTTATGAATGGAATCAAATATGCGATATTTACAAAAAAGTGCCTTCGGTTATGGGGGAACAATCAATATACTTCTAATGTCGAATCAGGATCAACTAGGACAGAAATAAAGCGTTGGTTCGAACTCTTCTTTGGTGTCAAGGTAATAGCTATGAATCTTTATCTACTACCGGGAAAGGTTAGAAGGATGGGACATACAATGCATTACAGACGCATGATCATTACGCTTCAACCGGGTTATTCTATTCCACCTATTATAGAAAAACTAACTTAAAGCAAAAGACTTAATAACACGGCAACACATTTCTACAATACTTCCACCTCGAGCACACGCAATGGAACCGTAGACAGCCAAGTGGAATCCAATTCACGAAATAATTTGATCTATGGACAGCATCGTTGTGGTAAAGGTCGTAATGCCAGAGGGATCATTACCGCAGGGCATAGAGGGGGAGGTCATAAGCGTCTGTACCGTAAAATCGACTTTCGACGGAATGAAAAAGGGATATCTGGTCGAATCGTAACCATAGAACACGACCCTAATCGAAATGCATGCATTTGTCTCATACACTATCGGGATGGTGAGAAGAGATATATTTTACATCCCAGAGGGGCTAGAATCGGAGATACCGTTGTTTCTGGCGCAGAAGTTCCCATATCAATGGGAAATGCCCTACCTTTGAGTGCGGTTTGAACTATTGATTGACGTAATTGGAAGTCACCAATTAGGTTTACGACGAAACCTATAAATTGATCACTGATCCGATTGGAGTGCCTCTACGGGATAGACCTCAACAGAAAACTGTCGAGTGACGGCAGCAAGTGATTGAGTTCAGTAGTTCCTCCTAGAAAATTATTGCTCTAGGGATATGGTAATATGGAGAAGACGAAATTGTTTTAAGCGCGCGCAGATTATTCACATTTCATTTGATGGTCAGAGGCGAATTGAAAGCTCACTAAGCGGTGGTAATTAAAAATACCCCCGGGGGAAAGAGAAATGTCTCCTACGTTATTCGTATATCAACGTGATTACATAGAGTCATCCGGTCTGAATGCTACATGAAGAACATAAGCCAGATGACGGAATGGGGAGACCCAGGATGTAGAATAGTAGAAGATCATAACATGGGTGATTCGGCAGATTCGGATTGTGGTACTTCATATCAGATTAATCATCATGTACATCTAGAAAGCCGTATGCTTTGGAAGAAGCTTGTACAGTTTGGGAAGGGTTTTTGATTGATAAAAAGAAGAATCTACTTCAACGGATATGCCCTTAGGCACGGCCATACATAACATAGAAATCACACTTGGAAAGGGGGGACAATTAGCTAGAGCAGCAGGCGCTGCAGCGAAACTGATTGCAAAAGAAGGGCAATTGACTTCATTAAGATTACCCTCCGGGGAGGTACGTTTGATATCCAAAAACTGCTTAGCAACAGTCGGACAAGTGGGGAATGTCGGGGCGAACCAAAAGAGTTTGGGTAGAGCCGGATCTAAGTGTTGGCTAGGCAAGCGTCCTGTAGTAAGAGGGGTAGCTATGAACCCTATAGACCACCCTCATGGGGGCGGTGAAGGGAGATCTCCGATTGGTAGAAAAAAACCCACAACCCCTTGGGGCTATCCCGCGCTTGGAATAAGAAGTAGGAAAAGGAACAAATATAGCGATGGTTTGATTCTTCGCCGCCGTAAATAGGACCATTCAAAATCCCATTGAAATCGGTAAGAAAAAAGATAAGAAGATGGTCGAACGACGGGAATCCGCTGCCTCGATCCACTTGGTTCACCCTGTCCCTTTACCTAAATAAGGAAAAGTATTTTCTTTTATCATTCTACCTCAGATTCATATTTAGTTAGATATTGCCAATTTCCAAAATGTATGTAAAAAGGGGAGTAATCATTCGTGGTACGTTCACTTACAAAAAATCCTTTTGTAGCTATCGATTTATTGGGAAAAATTGAAAGACTAAACATGAGGGAGGAGAAAGAAATCATAGCTTAATAAATAAAAAACCTTATCTTGTTCTAAGAATCTAAGAACAATAGAGGGGTTGTTATACAAAAAATATGGATAGAATAAAATGTAATTAAAGAAAAATATGGATAGAATAAAATGTAATTAAAGAATAGTAAAAAATATGGGACAAAAAATAAATCCGCTTGGTTTCAGACTTGGAATTACTCAAATCCATTATTCTTTTTGGTTTGCAAAACCTAAGTATTTTTCCATGGGTTTACAAGAAGATGAAAGAATACGGAGGTGTATTCATAATTATGTACAAAATAAAAAGAAAATATCCTCAGGTTTCGAAGGAATTGCCTATATGAGGATTCAAAAAAAAATAGATTTAATCCAAGTTATGATCTATATAGGATTTCCCAATTTATTAAGAGAGGGCTTACTAAGCACATGGATAGGTGAAGAATTACAGAGGAATGTACAAAAAAAGTTTCACCGTATATTTAACATTGTTATCATAAAAATTGAAAAGCCTTATGCACAGCCTAATATTCTTGCAGAATATATAGCCTTACAATTTAAAAATCGAGTTTCGGTTCGAAAGATAATGAAAAAAGTTATTGAATTAACTGAACAAACAGATACAAAAGGAATTCAAGTGCAAATTGCGGGACGTATTGACGGAAAAGAGATTGCACGTGTTGAATGGATCAGAGAAGGCAGAGTTCCTTTACAAACAATTTGCGCTAAAATTGATTACTGTTCTTATACAATAAGAACTATTTATGGAAACTTAGGAATTAAAATTTGGATATTTGCAAACAAGTAGCGATAAAACAACCACTTTATTATTTTTTTTTTTATAAAAATAAAATGAACAATTTGTGTTATATAAGGTTGAATAAAAATTGGATTTATCTTTTAATTTATATTTAATATAATTGCTATGCTTAGTGTGTGACTCGTTACTTTTTTATTGAAGCTTGGGAAGTTTATATTTTTTTTAAGAAATATAAAAAAGAAATATAATTAAATAATAACTATTTTAAACCCAATAAGCTTAAAACTAATAACCCACCTATTGCTTTCGTATTATTTAGATCCTAATCCTAAGAAAGACAGTCACTGTATGACTAAATCAATCATTTAGTTGTAGCAATATATAAACATAAAAAGAATGGATTAAAAATGAAGGGATGATAGAAAGAGAATTAAGATCTCTATGATATGATTCCATATGTATGGTTTATGATATGATGAATAATTGCTTACTCAAAGGCAGTGTGATAGAGCATTAATATAAAATAAAAAGGTGAAATATATAGAATAATAAATATACAAAAAAAGTTAGGAAAAAACTAAAATAGAGTAATAATTAAATTGAGCTTGGAGTGTTAAAAAACTGAGGAGATTGACTCTTAAAAAACTACGATGATAGTAGGAAGCTCCATTGCAGAGATTAAGACCTAAGTATGAATGTAGAATGTTATAGGGAACGACGTAAACCGCGATTCATTAGGATTTTTTTATTGAAAACAAAACAACTAATTTTTCATGATTAATCTGGCGGCAGGATGGCGGAATGAACCAAGAAAAATATTTTTAAGGAATAATCATAAATTGGTCCTACAAATGAAGTAGTAAGGAGTTGACATTCGCTCGCGAATCCTTCCTTTCACCACAATTTTCTATACTATACCATACTATCTATATATATATATATATATAATATATTGGTATTGGATAACTTTTTGCCATGATTCAATAAAGGCAAAATACTATTTTAATTATACTATGTAACAATACTAAAAAATAACAATACTAAATTCAATTTTAAAAAGAATGAAAAATGAATATTATGGAATAATGTATATGTAAATTTCTCGAATCATTGCTTTCGTGAGGAGCCGGATGATAATAAATTATCATGTCCAGTTCTGTAGTAGAGATGAAATTAACATTCTAAAATCATCAACTATGACCCCAAAAGAAACAGATTTCGTAAACAACATAGGGGTAGAATGAAGGGAATATCTTGCCGAGGTAAGTCTATTTGTTTTGGAAAATACGCTCTTAAGGCCCTTGAATCTTCTTGGATCACAGCTAGACAAATAGAAGCTGGGCGAAGGGCAATAACACAACATGCATGGCGTAGGGAAAAATTATGGGTACGTATTTTTCCCGACAAACCTATTACAGTAAGACCTACGGAAACACGCATGGGTTCGGGCAAAGGATCCCCCGAATATTGGGTATCCGTTGTGAAACCGGGACGATTAATTTATGAAATTAATGGAATATCAGAAACTATAGCCAAAACATCTATGAAAATAGCTGCATGTAAAATACCCGTACGGACACAATTTGTTATTAAGGTAACGACAAAATAATATTGAGAAATTATTTATCTATGGATAGGCAATACTTTCTTTTTACCTTAATATAAGATTCAATTTTTAAAATACTATGATTCAACATCAGACTTTTTTGAATGTAGCAGATAATAGTGGAGCTAAAGAATTGATGTGTATTCGAATCATAGGAACTGGGAATCACCAATATGCTCATATTGGTGATGTTGTTGTTGCTGTAATTAAAGAAGCAGCGCCCGACATGCCTGTAGAAAGATCAGAAATAATTAGGGCTGTTATTGTACGTACGTGTAAAGAACTCAAACGTGCCAACGGCATGATAATACGATATGATGACAATGCGGCAGTTATTATTGATCAAGAAAAAAATCCAAAAGGAACCCGTATTTTTGGTGCGATTGCTAAGGAATTAAGACAGTTTAATTTAACTAAAATAGTTTCATTAGCGTCAGAGGTATTATAGTCTGATTAGTAAAATAGTTCAAACTTTTTTATCTAGTATTATATAGATTTTTTATCTAGTATTATATAGATAGATAAAATATAGATAGATAAAATGAATAAATAAAAAAAAAGTATGTTGATTATATCATAACTAAGGAGGCACCAATAATTATAGCTCGTCATGAGTAGGGACATTATTGCCAATCTAATAACTTCTATAAGAAATGCTGATATGCACCCCTCAAAAGGACGAATTCAAATAGTATCTACTAATATTACTAATAACATTGTGAAAATACTTTTACAAGAAGGTTTTATTGAAAACATTCGAAAACATAAAGAAAGGCAAAAAAATTTCTTGGTTTCAACCCTACAGCATAGAAAAACTAGGAAAAGAAAAAAAATAATTTTAAAGCGCATCAGCCGTTCCGGTCTACGAATTTATTCCAATTATCAACAAATTCCTAAGATTTTAGGAGGACTAGGGGTTGCAATTATTTCTACTTCGAAAGGTATAATGACAGATAGGGAGGCTAGACTTCAAAGAATGGGAGGAGAAATTTTGTGTTATATATGGTAATTTTACTAAGTACCCCTTAATTGGAAACTCCTTATTTATAAATATAGAAATATAGATGAAATATAGATAAGATAATAAATATAGACTTCCCTATAATGAAAGAACAAAAATTGATTTATGAGGGTTTAATTACTGAATCACATCCAAACGGTATGTTTTTAGTTAGGTTAGATAATCAAGATCAAATTATGATGGTTCATATTTCAGGTCGAATCCGGCAAAGTTTTATACGTATATTACCCGGAGATAGAGTTGAAATTGAGATGAGTCGTTATGACTTGACTAGGGGACGTATAATTTATAGACTTCCAAAAAAAAACATTTGATCAATTAAATTGGTAAAATATATAATTTGTTGGTTTAAAAAAAAAAGAATAAATTTATAATAAAACCAAGGGATGATAAATATGAAAATAAGAGCTTCTATTCGTAAAATTTGTGATAAATGTTGTCTGATTCGTAGGCGAGGTCAAATTTTAGTAATTTGTTCCAATCCTAGACATAAACAGAAGCAGGGGTAATACTTTTCTATTTAAAATTTATAAAGAAAAACTAACGTATTTACTTTCCTATAAAATACCGTATTTTCTAATCCTTCTTTCTTTTATTATTATGAATAGGTATAAGAAAAATATGACAAAACCTAGCGCAAAAATTGGTTTGCGTAATAATGCACGTAGAATACCAAAAGGAGTCATTTACATTAAAGCGAGTTTCAACAATACTATTGTAACTATTGCAGACTTACGAGGTCGTGTAGTTTCTTGGTCTTCGGCAGGTACTTCTGGATTTATAGGTACAAAAAAGGGAACACCTTATGCTGCTCAAGCAACAACATTAAACACTGTTCGTACGATCATTGATCGGGGTATGCGACGAGCAGAGATCATGATAAAGGGCCCAGGTTTAGGAAGAGATGCGGCATTACGAGCCATTCGTAGAAGTAGGATATCGTTAAATTCCGTACGTGATGTAACACCTATTCCACATAATGGATGTCGTCCCCCCAAAAAAAGACGTGTGTAAAACAAGAATTTTTTTAATTAAATCATCTAATCCAAAAATCATAACATAAATGAAATAATAGTACGATATATGGTTTTAGAATAAGCGGTAAGGAGAAGTATACTCGAACACTATAGTGAAAATGTGTGTAATCCGTAAAGATCGCAGGTGGATCTCGTTAAAAATACTTCAACCTACCAATGAATCAGATATTCCTAAATGAGTCCTATAACAAATACAACCTGTCCCGCGCCTCAGATTAAGATCAAGAACAGGTTTCAAATGTGATAAATTTTTTGTATATTTTTATATATAAAATCGTGAATATTTAAAAGAATTACATATTTTACTCAATAAGCAATGTAATAGTTTAATTTTTCAATCTTTCTTAATGAAAAAAAGAAATGAAGACAATAAAACAATCCTTACGTTTCTATCTTAAAGTAAAGTATAGCACTTCATTATTTTTTTATGCCAATTGGCCTTCCTAAAGTGCCTTTTCGTATTCCTGGAGAGGAAGATGCAATTTGGATTGACGTATAGTGCGACTTGTCAGATATATGGATCATATATGGTATTAATCCGTTATCTCACCCAATTGAGTAGTCTATGTTTTGCCCAATTCATATTCAACATTTTAGTAATTGAACATCCATAATTTGGAGCGTGAAGCACAAAAGAATTATATCAAGAATCTTTATTATAATAATTAATGGTTTATTTAAATTGTAAAATAAAGCATTCAGGCTCTGTTTATATCTGTTTATAGAATAATAAATTTGTAATGGTAAGAATGGTAAGAATCAAAGTATATGTACCGTAAATATATCTTAAAAATAATTCATTCTCCTAATTAAAATATAAAATATATGATTTTACAAATATTAATCATATAAAAATTAAGATTAAATAAAAAACTAGAATCTATAATATGATAATTTCAATACATATTATGAATACATTTAATAGTGTAATGAAACAAATAGAAAAGTGAAACCATTTGCTCTATATGCGCAAATGATATTTTTTTTTATCCGGAGTAGAAAAAGAACCTAAAATAATTATAAAAGGTCCATTCAATAACAAGAGAATTACACCGTTATTGGAATTTCGATGAAGCGATACATCAATGGTAAGTTAATTCAATAAGTTAATAAAATTCTTTAATTTATTTTTTTTTTTTTATTATCTATATGGAATATTATCATATTACATATCATATATAGTAGACAAAAATTAAAGAAAAAAAGAAATAGTACTAGAATCAACACATTGTTTTTTTTTTTTGTCGCAATGATTTTAAAACCGTATGCGCCTAAAGGTGCACGTACGGTTACTCAGGGCCAATTTTGCCCCAATCAACCGACTTTATCGAGAAAGATTACTTTTTTTGGGTCAAGAGGTTGATAGCGAGATCTCAAATCAACTTGTTGGTCTTATGGTATATCTAAGCATAGAAGATAATACGAGAGATCTTCATTTATTTATAAACTCTCCGGGCGGATGGGTAATACCAGGAATATCCATTTATGATACTATGCAATTCGTACCACCGACTGTACATACAGTATGCATAGGATTAGCCGCTTCCATAGGATCTTTAATTCTGGTCGGAGGAGAAATTACTAAACGTCTAGCATTCCCTCACGCTTGGCGCCAATGAGTTTATATTTAAAATAAAAAATAAAGAAGGCTGTGCCTTCACTTTAATAATAAGTAAGAATAGCATGGCATTTAGAATTCGATATGAACAAACACTACCGGTTTTTTATTATTATAATATTTTATTATTATAACACACTATTTTGTATCAAAATAGTAGTATGAAAGGATGGGTTCTTACCTATTTGTGATCTTATGTGTCAAGAGGCAAATTCAGCGTCACAAACAATTGTCGTTAGGTTATGAGAAAAATAGTATAAGATAGTGAAAATTAATAGGGAAATCATTTTATCCTTCTAATATTGTATATCAAAAATACTGTATTAAAAAAATAAACTTTGGGATTGCTAAATCACAGATGTGAAAAATATATAAAGCAACAGAACCATCATAATATTTTTTTTTTAATAAAGTAAGGATGGTCAATGGATCATTTTACAATTTGAATTGGAGAGAGGTTCTATATAATTCTTAATATTATATCTAAATTATATTATATCCAAAATCCAAAACCATATTATATTGCCTATTGCAGAGCCGTATGCAATGTATAAAAATGCCCGTACGGTTGCTTCTTAATTTAAATTGTGCAGAGAGCCTGTTATATCAAAATATCATCAAATTAGGGTTATGATTCACCAACCTGCTAGTTCTTTTTATGAATCACAGGTAGGAGAATTTATCCTGGAAGCAGAAGAATTTCTTAAGCTTCGCGAAACCATTCTAAAAGTTTATGTCCAAAGAACTAGTAAACCTTTGTTTGTCATATCAAAAGACATAGAAAGGGATGTTTTTATGTCAGCAAAGGAAGCCCTAGCTTATGGCATCGTTGATCTTGTAGCGGTATAAAATGAAAATATCGGCGTACGATTATCAATATAAAATTCTATTGAATTTTATGTGATTTGAAATTGAATAGAAATCATAATGATCAAGCATCGGGTTAAGATTGATCTAAGCCAACCTTACTTTTCTTGTACCATATGATAGAGATTATATAAACACAACGTGCCTACCATTAAACAATTGATTAGAAACACAAGACAGCCAATAAGAAATGTTACGAAATCTCCCGCTCTTCGAGGATGCCCTCAGCGGCGAGGAACATGTACTAGGGTGTATGTGCGACTCGTTTAATTTAGATATGAATCATTGGTTTTAAAAAGGAAAAAAAAAAAAAATAAAAAAAAAAATTCCTTAGGATAGTTATTAACGAATAGAATAGATATATTATTCTATAATATTACTAGTTTATAATATATCTAATATATAAAAATAAAAATCTATTATCTTTTCATATACTATAAGTAAATTTATGGTTATATTGGTACAAATCCATGTGATATCAAAAGTAAAAGTTATTTTCCATTGGTAACAAATAGTTATCATTAAGCGGAAATAATAAGTAAAAGATTTATGCTATTAAAAAACGGATTAATAAGGTTAGTTACTCAGCTAACTTTCAAAATTAAATGCCGTCACTGTATTTATAACCTTTTTCGTGAATTAGGTTTTGTAATTATTTGGGTAGAGCCGTAGAGTGTAAACTATACAAGTTTGTAAGAAAATTGGATGAAATGAAAAATAATAGGCTCCGGTGTATAGAGAGTACCTAACCGTTTCAGAAATTGCCATAGAAACGAGATAACCCATCAATATTTTTTATTTATTTATTTATTCGGTATAGTAGTATTCATTTTATTTCAAAGTGAATATACCTTAGATTGTAAGAAAATATAGATATAGTGGTTAGGAAGGTCATAGTAGCAAAAGCCGTAAGAATTTTTATTTTATAATATATTGGAATAATTTGTTTGGTTGTTAATTGTCCATAGGAAAAGGATGACTTTAATAAAAAAAAATCCAATTATTTAATAAAGTTCCATTTGATTCAATGGTTAGAGTTAAACGAGGATATACGGCTCGGAAACGTTTAAGGATTAATTCGACTCGAACAACTATTCAACAAAGAATGAGAGCTTTGGTTTCCTTTCATCGAGATAGCAATAGAAAAAAAATAGATTTTCGTTGTTTATGGATCACCCGTATCAATGCAGCAACTTGTGATGTTAAAGTATTCCATAGTTATAATATATTTATACACAATCTATATAAAAACCAATTAATTCTGAATCGTAAAATACTTATGCAAATAGCCTTATCAAATAATAATTATTTTGATACTATTTGCAATAAAATAATGAATCCTAAATAATCTAAATCTAATCTACTTGATTGAAACATAATTTCCCGTAGAATAAACTCCGTACAATTTAAATAGGGGTATATAGATCTATTTATTTTAATCCACTCTATACAATTCTTTTTCATTATTACGAAAAAAGGGCAACAAGGATAAAATACGAGCTTGTTTTATAGCAATAGTAATGAATCGTTGTTGTTTCAAAGGCAACTTATTAGCCCGTCTGGATAATATTCTTCCTTGTTCACTAATAAATTGACTAATTAAGCTCATATTTTTATAATCAATTTGATCACCCGGTCCAATTGGGAGTAAACGCCTACTAATAGATCGATTATATTTACGAAAACATTGTTTAATTTTATACACGATTTTATTATTCCTTAACTTTGGTATTTATTATCGTATAAATGTATAAATAAAAAATAATATATAAAATACATTTGTATTTGTATTTCTTATTCATTTTATTTTGCTTATTTTGCCTCCTACCAACCAAAAATGTTTGTGAATGTTGAGTACCATTCATCATATGCGCCTTTTTTGGACCCATAAATCATATATTTTTTTTGACAATAGCGGCATAATTTTATCAATTATCATCGATCAGATGTATTGTGTCTATTATTTTGAATAATATATCTAAAAATACTGGATGATTCCTTATTGATACCCTTCTTTCGAACACAATATAACAATACTTAGAAACGAACTATAATTGTGATGTCTTTATACTTTAACCCCTTTTTCATTTCGAATTGACTTTATAACTATTCTTTTTTAATACCATATAGGCGGCAATTGTATCTACTAAATTATATAAATATAAAAAAGCATATAAAAGCATACATATAATTATATAAAAATATGAAGCGCTCTTAGTTCAGTTCGGTAGAACACGGGCCTCCAAAATCCGATGTCGTAGGTTCAAATCCTACAGAATGTGATTTCATTCCGTTTGTCAATGCCAAATGACAACCAAAATAAAGTCTAATTAAAACTCGAATACTACTACTTCCTTATCAAAGGTCCAACCATGATGCCCATATTGTAAATATGTAGTATGCAGTTACAAATCACCATTAAAGGTCATAGGAATTCAACCTACTAGGAGATTCCATAAATATAAAAATTATAATCATTTTAATTTGTTTAGGAAATAAAATTAAGATCTATCTCTATAAGATCTTATAAATATCAATAAAGTAACCATAGAATACTGAAATGCAATATTCAAATAGAGATACTTTGATTGTGATTTTGGAACAAATTGTTTATTATTTACAATTTTAAAATAAATATACCTATTTATAGTTTAAGCAGACAGTAAGAATAAGAAGGAAAAGGAAAGATAGATAGAACTAAAAGGTATAAATTAAAAATTTAATATTTATTTTGCTTTGACTACATCTAACTACATATATGAATTCTATAATATAGTAAGAATCTTTACCAATACCAATACAGCGTTAAGTAAAACTTATTTAAAATACTTCATTAATATATTGTATTGTCACCTTGATCATTCTGTAATTTTGAATCATAAAGAAATAAACATTTTCTTTTCTTTTACGACTTCTATTTCTTTCTTTTACGACTTATATTTCTAGTTTAGGTTCATCTATTCTATTAAAGAATAAGATGAACCGAATTATTATATTGTATACATAGGAAAAACTAAGTTAGGCGTTGGAGTTCCACACCTTTGTTCCATTCAAAACATCTATAAACCCAATCAACATATTCTTTCGTATATCAATATCTATATTTGTAATATATTCGTATAAATAACAAATGTTTCAACCCACCATTTTGGTGTCTTTCCCATTATTTATGCTGTTTGAATCGATTTACCAATTACTAATTTATGCTAGATAGATAGGTTATTCACTCAATGAATCTATCCATATAAATATAAAAATTAAACATTAAACTATTACTATTAATTATACTAAACTACAAAGATAATAATAATAATAATAAAAACTTATTTATATATTTAATATTTATACACAGAAATTATCTATATAAATACAAAATAAAACTGTAATGAGAGAATAAATAAAGTTTTGATATGCGTTTGCTTTTAAGCCCGCGAACAAAACAATAAAAGTATCAAGAAAAGTATTTAATCATTTTCCTAAGTTATAAAAAATTATTTTATATGACAAATAAGAGAAAAAATAAGGATTCTTTCGATAAGAAAAAAATATCTATCTATATTATTATGTTTCTTCTTTCATTTAACCCATTTTTACTCATTCTTTACTTTGTATATATATACCCACACATATAAATACCATATATATTTATACTAGATTTATACTAGAGTATTAACATATATTATTTTATTTTTTATATTTTTATATAATATCTTACAATTTCGATTAACAATACTTAAAATTTTATTCTATTAATAATGGATTTGGGATCCAAAAATCACAAAAAATTGCATATGCTGGGGAGGCACACTTGGATTAATAATGATCTTAAAAGCACTATTTATGCGTCTCTCTCTGAATGAACTCCCGATAAGAACACAACGAGGAACCCTCCCGCCTCCACCTTACTATTAATAAACGAATAAAAATAACTTACCTAACACTAAACTACTATTTTTTAGAATTAGAATCTTTATTCAAGGGAAGAAAACCATGTAACTGGAATAACTCATTCAGAACATTTTTTAAAAGGTTGCGTGGTACGATTGGGTCAAATAAGCCCTTATGGAATAAATACTCAGCTTCTTGTGAACCGTCGGGTACTGGTTTGTTCAATGTTTGTTCAATTACTCTTTTACCCGCAAATGCAATGTAGGCGTTAGGTTCAGCAATAATGATATCTCCCAACATACCAAAACTTGCTGTAACTCCGCCGGTTGTAGGAGATGCGAGGATTGATACATAGAATAACTTTTTATTTGATTGATAATCATATGAAACAGAAGATATTTTAGCCATTTGCATCAAACTCAAACTACCTTCTTGCATACGTGCTCCTCCAGAAGCACATACTAGAATGACAGGTAGTAATTGATTAGTAGCATATTCGATCAAACGCGTGATTTTCTCACCTACTACGGATCCCATGCTACCTCCTATAAACTGAAAATCCATAACCCCAATTGCTATGGGAACACTGTTTAGTTGACCTATGCCCGTTTGAACAGCTTCAATTAAACCTGTTGTTCTTTGATAAAAATCAATACGATCTATATAGGATTCCTCCTCTAGATGGATAGATCCCTCTTCTTCCTCTGAATGGGTAGATTCTTTTACTGAGTGTAGATATTCCTCCCATGAGGGTAAAGATTTATCCCCAGAGGAAATAGATTCCTTCACTGAGAGGGCATATCCCGTCAATAAGTGAATATATTCCTCCACAGAGTGTATAGATTTCCCCCCTTCTAAGTGGATATATCTCTCTTCCTCTGAGTGGATAGATTCTATTGGTTCCTCATAGACCATATCTTCATCCATAGACTCCCAAGTACCAGGATCAATAAGAAGTTCGATTCGATCTAAACTACTCATTTTCAAATGATATCCGCAATATTCACAAATATTCATTTTGGACTTTAAAAATTTTTTATAATTGGGCACATAACAATTCTCACATTGAACCCATAAATGTCTGTATTTTGCATATTTATCAAAATCATCAGATCTTTCTTCTATTCTATTTAAAGAACTGTTACTAGTTTCGATACTATAATTTTCACTTTCAATGCTACTACTTATACTTTTTCTACTTTCCGTACAAATGAGATCCGTAATGTAATTTTTAATACCGTCGTAAATGTCACTATTAAGACTGATTTCAAAATGAAGATAAGCATCAATGCAACCATCAATGTGATTATTCCAATTAGATTGAGTATCATACATAGAATCATCATACATAGGATAATAAGAATAGTGATTGTTATTATTAAACACATTATTTAAATAATTGACATTATTGATATTCAAAATCTTATTTTCAATATCAAAATATACAAAATAATGATAACCATTACTATTCCTCACTAAGAAAGTCTCATTATAGATCAAATTATAAATATTCCTACTATCAAACAAATAATTGATAGAATGCGTATTATAATTCTCCAAACCGAGAATATTTTTTTTTGCATCATTTTCATTTAAAATAAGCTCTTCGTTTCCACCAATATGTCCAAGATCATTAAGATTATCCATGGATTTGCTTAAGCCACACCTATGTTCTAACTTATTGTAAGATAACATTTTGTAAGATAACATTAAATTGAACCAATATTTAGCCATATATTCTTCTGCCCCTTATTTTATGAAAACCTAATGTTGATATATGAATAGTCATTTGATTAAGAAAATACTTTTTCTTCTAATTTATCATCCTCATTTAAATAAATAATTTAAATTGGTAGGAGCCAATTTCTCATCTTTTACACCAGCTTTCAATTAAGTGCTTGCTTCAGTTTCTGTTTTTGGTGACATAAGGTTCATACACCATTTATTAAGATGCAAGATCTACTTGTATATGTAATTAATTATTGAAAAAGAATTATAAGAAGCAATCCCACTACTTCCGATACTAAGGTTTCCTACACTTGAATAACAAAATCGGGACGAAAATGATTGTTGTTCATCGCTGGATGACCTAGCCGGCAGAATGCCCCATATTTAAAATGTTTTGGTAATTAATAGTATAGATACCGTTGGTTGAAAATTAATGTAACTTGTTAAGCACGACGCCGATTATGAGGAAATAATTGAGTAAGAGCTAGAGTACTACAGAGTTTAGGATAGCTACTATTGGACGGCCTAATTTTACGTAAAAGATTATTTCACTGTGCCTATATTTACCGGTTATATATTGATCTCGTCAAAGGTTTTTAATCCATTATTTTCCGTAGAATTTTAGGGTCCTTCCCTAAATTATTAGGTTTCTTTCTTAATGATAACATCAATAATGTAGCTGCTGTAAAAGTTATAACCTTAAAATAGGAGAATAGATTGAATAACCTTTAATCTTAATGCGCTGACTGCTAATTGAATCATTTGTAATTTCAAAATTAAATAGATTATTTTCTATACGAATTAATAAATATTTTAAGAATACAACTTAACGGTAACGGGGCGAGGACTCTTATTACGCGGTTTAGCTTGAATTAAGTACTAATCAGATTGTCCATATTAGTGAATGAATGGGAACATTTGTACTGACATTGATTGACGCGAAGCTAAAAAAATTATTGAAGACGAGCTAGTACGACGCTATATAGTAGTCATCAATGCATTCCTACGAAATTATGCTCTCTCTAAACACTACTACATTTTTTACCAACCATAATAAAGTCTAATCTTACAAAAGAAGAAGGGATGGGTTAAGTTAATTAGGTAATTATTAACACAAAGTTCTTCGTCGATTATATAATATGTTTTCTAGGCATAAAAGAGTTATTAGTAAAATATTTCTATTGACAATAAATTTTAAACTAGTTATGATAATGGCTATAGCTAAGTAAGGTAGATCGGCTTCATTTATACGTACATCAACCAATATACTATCAAATTCCTTTCAAGCAATTACTCTAATTTATTCGAATTTTATTTTTAATAATTTGATGTCTTACTTCGTAGATTTGATAGAACAAAATAAAAATCACCCTATTTATTTAGGTGTGAATACCCAGTACTAACCAAATACAAGAAAATCTGCCATTGTAAGGTAAATGCTCGGTCAGACCTAATTTTTGTAAGGATATAAAAATAACCTATCTTAGTCCTATAGCTTATAGGTGTAAGAAGTGTAATAGTTACTTATTGAAGCGTAGCGCCATATAGACTGATGCATAATCAAGGGCCCACTTTATTTAAAACATCTTGCTATGTATTATCCTATACAGGGAATCGGGGCATAGGGAACCATTATAAAAATATACCTAAAAGGGTTGTGGACTAACCGATCATCAACATTAGTTGATGGTAAAAATCTAATGCAACAATATGTGCATATGGTAAGAATTAGTTATATTTGGTGTTTTACCTATAAAGTTTAGTATTTGGTTCGTATAGCTCTAATAATTTCCTTTTGTATAGATAGTCTCAACGAACTCAATAAGAGTAGGTTGAAAATTTAGCCTCTTCCTATTTATAGTAATACTTTTCTGTTTATACTGCACGAAGATGCTATTGTTAAGCATTTATGTTTATGATATCAGGCTTATTCTTATCTTAACATCTTTCTAATTTATAATAATTTATAAGCTTAGATTTTTCCCTTATCTAACTGTATTTATTTTATGTATCATATTTATTCTATGTATAAATTAGCTATGTATAAATTAGGGCGTGCGTTGGATTAGACAATTAATGACAATTAATAGAAAAGGTAAGAGAGAGATGATATTGAAACAGTTATGAATTTGGTATAACTTCCATTACTAAACCAAATACCCTCTCATTCAATTATTTTATTTACTACATTGAATGATCTATCATATGGCCAATTCTCCATTTTAGCAAATTAGTAAGGGCCTTTGTGCACATGAAATAAGTGAATAAATCAGTACCAATTTATCGGCATATTCATACAAAGAAAGGTGTAGAATAGATGCATAAAAGGCAGAATATGATTGACTAGTTCAGCCTATATTCCTTAGGCTTAAATTGTTGAGAGAAACTATTGCTTTCATTTCATATGCATACGGTTTATGTTTCCTGCGCGCTGCGTGTAGCACCATTTTGACAGTGTAAGTGGTGATAAGGTATAGATAAATCATAGTGGTATATCATAATGGTATATATATATATATATAATATATATATAATAGCCTTTCTTTGGCTCCCAAAAGTAATTCTGTCTTTGTCAATCAATTAGGAATTTATTATGGGAATTATTTTCTATTTCCAAACTAATAGTCGGATAGGTTGACCCTTACATTAAAAAGGTTATCAATTTCTATGAAATGCTAGATGTTCATTAAATGATAATAAATCATTTAGTAATCCTTAGCACGACTTTACATCGATGAAACATAGTAACTGTTTGATAATTATGAACTTTGCACTGCGCACATCAGATTCCGAAGTACTCTGTATGAAATGTATCTTTCGATCCTTACACCGTTTCTTTTAGCTATCCTATTTTTGGGAAAAGTATGAGCAGAGAGAATATATAAATCTAATGTCAGGAACCAGATTTGAACCGGTGACACGAGGATTTTCAGTCCTCTGCTCTACCTAACTGAGCTATCCCGACCATCTATGCATCATCCCACATAGAGTACTTGTATCTATGCCGATGATATCCATAATAAAAATTAGACATATCTTTTCATTTGGACTTTACTTTAGTAATAGATTTTAAATAATTTAAGATATTCTATGTTCATTTGTAAAGTCTCAATATTTATATGAAGGGGATTGAATTGGGTTGATTCAAATATTTTCTTTGGTTTGAACTGAACAACTTATGGAAAAAATCGGTTGGGGAAATAGTTAGAAATTCCAATTCACTTTCATTTTTATCGGGATAGATATAGTACTTGAAACCTAACAATTTTCAAATTGTATTTTTATTATTATTACATTTTATTATTTATTATATTTTATTATTTATTATCGTCCGATTCATTCGTTATAATAACAGCTTCCATTGAGCCGCCTCCTAACCCGTTGTTTCAATTTTCTTTTCTAGAAACAAAGATTGGGCTCAGGGTTGCCCACTTAGTGGGTTTTTTTCCATTACAAATTCTATAATGAAACTTTATTTGTTTCGATTCAAATGAGATTAGATTGTTTATGTATTAACAATTCGATATGGATAGCTATCTATGCCCTTACTAATCATTCCTTAGTACTTTTTATCATAGCGTAACGGGCAACATTTATTCTTTTTTACCCTCTTGACATATTCAAAATTATTTAAATTGTATTGTAAATTTTTATATACCCAAATATAATCGGAAATATCTAACTTAACCAATAAATAGAAAAAATTAAAGAAATAACTAGGTAATATCTCCGTTTAACAAAATTTGTTCTTATATCTCTTATATCTACTCGGCTTAGCTAATAGGTTATTTTTTAATAAGTCAACTATTTTTCTTAACATGATTGAAAATATATACTTTCTATCAATATTGGTTCATCGTCAATCTATTATGCCATAGTAACTTGCAGTTAGAGGTATTATCAATAGTTGATTACAACAATGAGATCTATACGAAATAAATTGTAAAACGTCGACGACTTTCCTAATTATTATATACAAGAATGTACTATGAAATTCCTATTATATTATTATCTATTATATTCTTATCATTCCCTATATACTTATATAATGTATTAAGTATAAGGTATTAAGTATAAGATATATAATGTATATGTATATATAATATAAAGATAATACGAATTAGAAATTAATTATAAATATAAGAAAATATTATAATACTAAATATAAAAAAAAAATAAAAAATACAAAACAAATTTAAAAATGTTTTTTAGTACTTAAGCTGATTGAGTTTTGTTTTGCTAATTATTGAGTTCAGTAGTTCAGTATAAATTTATATATTTTTTGCTAATGAAAGCGAATAAAAAAGGAACCTTTATCTTTATATGTCTCGTTACCTAGGACCTTGTTTTAAAAAAATACGCCGATTGGGTGCTTTACCGGGACTTACTAATAAAATACCCAGATCTCGAAGTGATCTTCAAATTCAATTGCGCTCTATAAAAAAATCACAATATCGTCTTCGTTTAGAAGAGAAACAGAAATTTCGTTTTCATTATGGTCTGACAGAACGACAATTGCTGAAATATGTGCGTATTGCTGGAAAAACAAAAGGTTCAACAGGCCGGGTTTTACTACAACTGCTTGAGATGCGTTTGGATAACATACTTTTTAGATTAGGCATGGCTTCGACCATTCCTGGAGCCAGGCAATTAGTTAATCATAGACACATTTTAGTAAATGGTGATATAGTGGATATACCAAATTATCGTTGTAAACCCCTAGATATCATTGCTGCGAAAGATAAAGAAAGATCAAAAGCTATGATTATTAAAAATTATCTTATTTCATCCTCCCACGGGGAATTGCCAAATCATTTGACTATGGACTCTTTACAACACAAAGGATTTGTAAATCAAATAATAGATAGCAAATGTAGCGGTTTGAAAATAAATGAACTGTTGGTCGTAGAATATTATTCACGGCAGACTTAATTATAACAAAAAAGAAAGGTTAAGTTCCTACAATTATGCTGTTGGCTTAAGAAGTAAACATAGTACCCTATGTATTGTCTCTCATTTGTGTATATAGGATCTACAATAGATTATTTGTCAAAATGGGTTATTGCTCCAACCCCTTATTAGGGTATTATTTACTAAGTAACTCAATTCATGTAACCTTTACTCGTTTGTGCATTCATAGTACAATACTTTATACTAACCAAACTGTGCGTTATGCACCAATACCTTATGGGACTAGGGATTACAATCCGGAACAAAATGAGGATAATGGTATTCAAGAATGTTATACCTTAAAGAAGCTATATCTAATCAAAATTGGGCCAATACTTTTCTATACTTGCTTTTGGGAACAATTATTAATTGAACTACACAGTTGCCCAATGGATACAATCTTGCTCATGTCATGGGTTAATAGCATTAGTAAAAAGAAAAGGGTTGCTTTGGTATATTAGATGTACGTGGGTACAAATTCATGCCATCACGTTAATCCTTAACTTAATTTAATAATATTCTATATTATATCCATATATATATATATGATTATGGTATATGGTTTATATATATGATTATGGTATATGGTTAACCTATTCACAACTTATCAGCCGGCCTCAATTGTTTATTGAACTGGGCACAGATTATTTGGTGGACATCTTGTTTGGGCTACTTAAATTCATGTTTTAAATTACTTAGCGTGGCTATTGGAAGGAATCCATTGACCTTTCTTTGACTTGACCCATTTATTTATTTGATTCGTTGATTCGAAAGATCAGTAAATCGGGGGTTATTTTCATCGTGCAAACGGGATTTATTTGGTTATATTTTTATGTAGTTATATAGAATTGAGAGAATCTATTTATTATTTATTCACTTCTGCAGCTTTATTAATTGCCTACACATCCTAAAAATTGGTTTTAATTTAGCAAAAATATTGTTTAAGATGGGTATTCTTTACTTTGATTCTATTTTTATTTTTCCATCTAAGATTAGAACTATGTCATTATAGGAACTGAACATTATGGCAAAAATGGGTTGGATGCAAAGGGAGAATAAACGCCAGAAGTTGGAACAAAAATATGCTTGGATTAGGCGATCCTTTAAAAAAGAAATAAGTAAAGTTACCTCGTTGGGGGAAAAATGGAAAATTCATGTAAAATTGCAATCCCCGCCACGTAATAGCGCGCCTATACGTCTTCATCGACGGTGTTTTTTAACCGGAAGATCTAGAGCGAACTATCGAGACTTTGGACTATCTGGACACATGCTTTTAGAAATGTTTCATTCAGGTTTGTTACCGGGCGCAACAAGATCAAGTTGGTAAGTATAAAATACTCTTTTCTCTTTGGATAGATCTCTAGGATCATATTTGTATAAATAGACTATTCTATTTGTATATACATAACATGACATGATCTAATGAGGTACCCTCCATTAGTTTCCAGCGCGGAGTAGAGCAGTTTGGTAGCTCGCAAGGCTCATAACCTTGAGGTCACGGGTTCAAATCCTGTTTCCGCAACATTTTGGTTAAAAGATTCTTTTTTTGTAGTAATTAATCATTATTGATTTTTATATAAATAAAGGGTTAAGCGGAATATAAAACTTTGCTCTACTATACTCTACTATATTAGTATGTATGGATATTAGATAGTAGCCAACTACAAATCTTTATTACTTCATCATGGGCGGATAGTACCTACTACTTCTCCTTGGCTTACCATTCAACCCATCTACAAATTTGCATATATGCATGGATCATATTTGTGCAGTGCCATAGAAAAGACTATCTTAAACCATACTCCAACGAAGGTACTATTCTTCATAGATTTAGTCAAATATCCAATGCCTAATAAGAAAATGTAACCGTTTTTTGCTCGTAACTCAAAAATGAAAATATTAACGTGTTATTGAATAGACTAGAAAGACTAATCCATAATGATTTATTCATACAAAGATACAACATCTTATTAACAATTATTAGAAATACAACGGTATACCTTAATCATTCAGTTTTAATTCAAAATTGAAAGGCAATATATTTGTATCCTTCAAACGGGTATTTACCATGAACTAAATATTTTATTGTATTTGGCGGGGAAAACAAATATTCTATTTGTAAAATATGGATGAGTGGTTGATAGATAACTCCAGTATTGAAAACTCATATAGTTTTTAATACGTAACTGTTTAAGGTTCTAATTTCTCCAGTCGTACGTGTGTTTTTTAGACAGGCCATCTTTAGTAGAGACGTACAAGTTCCAATTATTTCAATTATTGGAAACTTACTTACACTTAATAAGTAGGGGTAGCGTAAAGATACCCAAAACATAACTTCTTTGGTCAGTAGAGTACATTATCCTTATATATTTACTTACCTAAACAAATTGGCCCCAACCCACCAGGGTATCAGAGTAACAACAAAGAATGTGCTAAACTATTTGTAACCGCATCCGTTAATAAATAAAAATAGCCAATTAGCGGGCATATCGTGAAGGTACAAAAGTTGTACCTGTTAATCAACCTCCTAAGAAGGCGATAAGGGAAGAACGATAAGTCGGGATTCGTATACAAAAACGGACCAATTCTTCCATAACCAATCCATTAATAATATCCAATAACCAATTTTATTACTACGAGGGGCTATAGATCTATTATAGATCTATATAGTAATTATAGTAATAGCGATCCTATTTTTTATTCAACTACTTCAACCATTTAGAAACGCCTTATTCCATTTTTATGGCGTGCAATAGGAAACTTTTCTATATTTTTTCTATATCTATAGCACATCGTAAGATAGTTCAAATAGTCAATTACCTAAAGTTGACCTTTGTAGTCCAATATAAAATAAAAATAACATAATTATGGGAACCTGAATTATCCACATACTCCTCATTTTACCCTATGTGAAATCCTTGATCTTCTATATATCTATTCTAAATTACATCGTAATAACAAAATACGATCTAAAATATCCGATTGTCAAATCAACATTTCAAATTGACAAATAAATTTGGAGTTTATATGTAGCAAAAGGGATAGCATCTGAATGGAATATTAATATTATACTAATAGCTATAATAATAGCTCATGAGCTTATCTTATATAATACTAATTAAACTAATACTATAATACTAATTAAACGAGCATTATTTATTTTTATCTTAAATAGGAATGGAATATTTCTGTCTCATCAAATGATATTCAATTCCTAAATATAAATCATACCTTTTTCTAATATGGATGCATATATAGATACCTATAATATGGATACATATATTATAGAATAATAGAAAGAATATATAGATATGAATAATATAATAAATATAATAATATATAGATATATATAAATAATAGATATAATAGATATCTTAATATATTAAGAATTAAGATATATCTAATATATTAAGAATTAAGATATATAATATATAATATATTCTGTGCTTAAAAATGAAGGATCGTCTTCGTAGTATTTGAACTGATGACTTACGCGATCGATCTTATATCTTATATAGATAATATATAATAAGATATATAAAATATAATTAATATAATTAATATATATAAAATATAATAGATAATATATCATTTATATCATTGGGTTAACATGGCCTTTTCTTCGCTTCAATTAATTAATTAGAAATTATACATCTTCATTTTACATTATGTTAGTCTACTGTATGCAATATCAATATAATATAAATATAATATATATATATCAATATATCTAAATAATTCAAAAAAATATCCCTATCAAAGTATAATTGTTACCAAATTGACCATACTTTTTTTTTTTTTTGTTATAAATATATAATATATTTTGTTATAAATATATAATATATTTTGTTATAAATATATAATATATAAATAACCTTTTCAATGTATTATCATAATCAACATAATTGAATTAACACAATTTTATGGTTTTATAACATACATAAAAGTAATAAATACTTTTCGAATATTTCTATTTATACTTAATATATTTTATTCTAATACAAAATAATTGAATATTGACAATTTAGGCGGTTATGCCCTCATCGTCTAGTGGTTCAGGACATCTCTATTTCAAGGAGGTAATGGGGATTCGACTTCCCCTGAGGGTAATGGACTGATTATGAAAGGAAATTTTATCACTGGGTCGATGTCCGAGTGGTTAATGGGAACGGACTGTAAATTCGTTGACGAAATGTCTACGCTGGTTCAAATCCAGCTCGGCCCAAGAATTTATTGCTTGATCTAAACAACAATTTGTATAGATTCATATATTTATTACTAGTAATCTGTGCAACCATCTACCTAAAATCCCTATTTACCAAAATAGGTTGTTATTTATAAAAGCTCCTTTTCTGTGGTGATAGGTTATAAAGATGTATACCATACATATGACTGGGATTGTAGTTCAATAGGTCAGAGCACCGCCCTGTCAAGGCGTAAGCTGCGGGTTCGAGCCCTGCCAGTCCCGACAAAGAATCCGATGAATTGTATTGTCAAGATATTTTGTAAATATATTGATTTTGCAAAACGATCATAATACGATTGTTTAGTAAAGTCCTAAACTTAGTAATAAATCCTTAAGCCCATTCCTTCCCCATACTGTAAGTAAAATTTTAAAATGTAAACACTACTACTATAAATAAAGCAGCCTAAGCAAAACTTACTATATCCATATTAATGATGAATGTATCCCCTATTGATAGGATGCTAATTCATTATTATAGTGGAATCAATGACACATGGGTAAAATAGAATCTTTACTTATGGCTATTGATGAAACAATCAACTTGTAAAGGTTACTATACTTTATATTTTATAGGAATAATAATTATAGTCCATTCCACTATTGTGATATGATCCAATTAATGATCATTTACTAAGAGCCTATCGCGTACATCTATCTAGAGGTGGATACAAAGCATATTCAGATTATGATCAGATAGATTATTAAATGAATTTCCCATTAGCCTATGCAATCAAACTTCCATTGTATGCATAACTAATTGATAAAGTTATGAACTTTTTAAAGAAATCTTTTTCAACCTTTTTTTTTGATTACCCTCTATTATATGACTCTATGATTCTCCTAGTTTATGATGCCTAAGAAGCATTCTCATTATTTATTTTAAAATTGTAATTCAATTAAGAATAATCTAAACAAATTGAATAGTGAATAAGATTGGATTACTCTCGATTTATTGTTACCTATTTTCTACACTAAGAACAATATTTTGAAACTATAATTATTTACCTACGCTTTTGGGGGTTGATCAGGCAACACCCAGATTCGAACTGGGGGATAAGGGATTTGCAGTCCCCCGCCTTACCGCTTGGCCATGCCGCCAATTTGTATCTCCGTTTGTGTTCTGATGGATGCAAAATCAAATTGATTTACGACTTATTATTATCAATTATTAAGTAAAATATTAAAAAAAAAAAATAGATCTGTTATGATTTTATCATCGGCTATTGTTTGTTCTCCTAACATTTTTATTATCTTTACCGAATGAAAGGTCTGAAAAAGGTGGTCCAACCTTGCTTGAATTTAATCAAAATAAAAAGTTGCCATACGGAGTCAGTCGTGTTTATTGGCTGAAAGAAAACCTTGCATTATTACCGGATTAAAAAAATAAGTACATAATGGCAAGCAAGAGTGAAAATACAAAGAAATAATTTATTTGGGTTTGAAATGAGAAATATTATTTTTTACATCTTAGATAATTCTTTTGTTCTTGGGCTTCTAAAATTTATAGGAGACAATTAGGAGACAATTACGTAATATAATTTACTAATATTTTTCCTAATAATAGTTTTTTTTTTTTTGAATCCGGTCCAATTATGGATTTAATAATCAATGAAATGTAGGATGGTTGAGGTCCTAAATCAATGGTCAATCTTAGTATAAGGTTCCGTCGGAACAATGATTGAGTGCATAAGTTGAAAAGAAGAATATAAAGTTTGGGAAGATGAAAAGACCCTATTATTGGAACATCCATTTGGAAGAAATGATGGAAGCAGGAGTTCATTTTGGCCATGGTACTAAGAAATGGAATCCGAGAATGGCTCCTTACATCTCTGCAAAGCATAAAGGTATTCATATTACAAATCTTACTATAACTGCTCGTTTTTTATCAGAAGCCTGCAATTTAGTTTTTGAGGCAGCAAGTCATGGTAAAAAATTTTTAATCGTCGGTACCAAAAATAAAACAGCGGATTTAGTAGCATCAGCAGCCATAAGGGCTAGATGTAATTATGTGAATAAAAAATGGCCTGGGGGTATGTTAACGAATTGGTCTACTACAGAAACAAGACTTCATAAGTTAAGGAATTTAATAGCGGAACAAAAAATGGGTAAATTACAACGTCTTACTAAAGGAAAAGCAGTGATGTTGAATAGAAAGTTATCTATTTTGCAAACCTATTTGGTTGGTATCCAATATATGGCGAGATTGCCCGATATTGTAATTATTGTGGATCAGCAAAAAGACTACAAGGTTCTTAAAGAATGTGCCATTTTGGGTATTCCAACGATTTGTTTAATCGATACAAATTGTGACCCGGATTGTGCAGATATTTCAATTCCGGCCAACGATGATGCTATAACCTCAATTCAATTGATTCTTACCAAATTAGTATCTGCAATTTATAAGGGTATAAAAAAAGGATTCATTATCCTACAATTAAGTATTCGGCCGTTTTTTTTTGAAAAGGTAGTGCGTATAGGTTGTGTATTACAAGGATAGGTTGAGTTTAACCATTTGCACAATTTATGTTTCATTGTTAATAATATAAACTCGGAAAGGGGTTTGTAACTTAAGAACAAATAAAGAAACAATTTTTATGGCAATTTTTTATTTTGTTATGGTCTAAAGAGCTATACTAACAAAAAGGAGAGATAGGCCGCCCATTTTACTGAAAGTATGGGAAGAATGTTCATCAAATAGACAATTTAACGTGAGAGCTAAATGAATCAAAAGTAAAAGATTCCTATGTTTGATAGGTTTGATAGATATTCTAGTTGTTCAATGAATGGAAAATATATTTCCATTAAATCATCAAATGATTTGTTAGATGAGATAAGCATAAGCATAGTATCCTTCGTACTATTCAAAATTCATAATAATGAGGTAGAACAACATTAGCTCGAAATACCACGGGCTAAATTACGTAAAATGTAAGCAGATGAGTTTTTATTAAGTCGACTTTTGATAGTTTAGAATGATTAGAAAATGAAAAAAAAAAGAAAGAAAGGGATATATTAGGAATAATGTATACGATTAAATTGGAAAAGCAAAGTAAAGTATATAACCAATTAATTATTATTTTTTTTTCACTCGTCCCACCTTATTTGTATTCTATAATCAAATGATAATAAAATCATTTTACTTTCATACTATATACTAATGATACTAATGGGGAATTCCATACAATGATTAATATTATATACTATAATGATGTCGACTATGATTATCTATTATGTTGAATCCGAGCGGAATATGTTTTATATATTGTGTATTTCGTTTTGTATGGTTATTGATAAAGAACCGCTTTTAAGCTGATTAGAAAGAAAAATGGGGTGTGGCCGAGCGGTAAGGCAACGGGTTTTGGTCCCGTTATTCGGAGGTTCAAATCCTTCCGTCCCAGATCATGGTAGAAACACCACATTCCTATCTGTTGAAATATCAATCTACTTCATGTATTCTATCGGTATTATAGAATAGGAATTCAAAGGATCATTTTAAATCAGCATAGGTATGTTCCTACACTATACACTTCATATTTAAGTGAGTTATTTATACTTTATGTTCTATATTTAATACAGCATCATCATGCTCTTGATCTCTATTTTTCTTATTTATGATGTATACGAAAGGGTTGAGTCTCATTTCCTATTGGATCTTACCTTAAGAATGAAAACAAAACTTTTCTTTTATTTTTGTTAAAAAACCATATTTACTATCTATGTATCTATGAATCAAAAAAATGATCTATTGAATATTTAATTTAAATAATGTGAAAGATGATGTGAAAGTTAATAATGTATTTACTTTAACTAAAACATTTTACGAATCAATAGATAAATAAATATGATTGTTGTGTATTGGTTAAACTAATGACTATTCATGATTCGACAAGGAATCAATTGCATATGGTTCAAAATGATATAATGGGTTATGAAAACTTTGATTTTAAACGATGTGCTATAGAGAAAAATTGAAAGGACATGATAAGCTGTGAATTTTGACCTAAACCATTTCAATTTTCTATGCAAATAAAGATGCTCTTGTCTTCACATAGTTTGTTATACTAAAAAAACCTAATTTTATTTATTTTGGGTTGGTGAATGAGATAAAACTAATGGTATAACATAGGATGGAGTTCGAGCACAACCAATTGATTTATCATACAAATAATCTAAGGTTAGTGATAAACCAACTTTGGAAATATCTTAACAAAATCTCGCCTATATAGTATCTATATAATTGATATAAATATAAAATAATGAATTTAAATTAGTTTCAAATTTTTGAATATCAAGAATAAATTAATTATAATTTTTCCATAGCTATCTTTTTTTTTTGAAATCCAAATTTTTGTTATTGATCACAAAAGAGAGTTTTACTCCGCCACGGTATGAAGTATAGTATGAAAAGCCTAGGTATTCATATACTATACTAGTACTATTTTATTTAAACATTTAACATGAATGCTTGGCATAATGGCTAGATTTATTATCATTTCTCGCATGTCTTACAAAAGTGAGAGTAGGTGCAAATTCTCCCAACTTGTGATCGACCATACGATCTGTTATATAAATAGGTAAATGTTCCTTTCCATTATGAATAGCAATTGTATGGCCAATCATTATGGGTATAATGGTAGATGCTCGAGACCAAGTCA